ACTTATACTCATTCAATTGGAAGTATTGATCCAATTCAAAAATTATGTTTCATAATTTCATAATCCAATTTTTCCATTTTTAAGTGACCTTTGGCTTTGGATATAAATTACGAGAATGTATATTTTTCCTCTAATATGTTATTGAGAGGGAAAGGATTACCTCCTTTTAAGAAATAAAGTTTTTGATCGGAATATGAATCAAACCGAAAGACCCCTTAACTATTAAGGGGGTTAATAGAACGAATCACACTTTTACCACTAAACTATACCCGCTACAATGCGATTATTATATAAAAATGGACCTTTTGTCGAACAGGAGAATTAGGCGTAATCAAGATAGGATCATAAAAGAATCATGAAAATTAGAGTTTAGAGTATTGATTTCGTGCGGGAATTTTCATTTAATGAGATTCGGAAAAGAGAGCTCGTTTAATTTTAAAAAACTAAATAACAAGTTCTATCTTTTATTTTGCTGGAGAAGTTTTGATAGATATGGTTCGTCAAAACCACTTAAATTAGAACATAAAAATGATTTATGTAAGAATCCAGAGTTTCTTTTTTTTATTCCACTTTTATTCCAGTAAAAGTAAGGTCGTCAAATAAATAAGGAAGAAAGAAGAATAAGAAATTACACTTTTTTTTTAGATAAGAATCTAATATAGAATAAGAAAGGAAATAGTCCTTCGTCTTTTTGTTGTTGCTTTAATAGCAAGCATTTTTGTTTTCCATAAATTCTTTTATTTATATTTAGGATTCGGTGGAACAAAAAAAAGGCCCGGCTAGGTATTGACCAGGCCAGGCCATGGGAATAAAAAGAACAAAATCAAAGTAACAGGGTCCTCTTTATTTTTCTTTCGATATTTTTTCTTTCTATTGGATCTTTTGAGCCCTTACTTTATCTAAATAGAATTGCTGATAAAAGTTGTACATATTCATATCTAATATCAAGAAAGAAAAAAAAAAATACTTTTTTTTTCAATCTTTACTTCATGTGTAATGTAACATAGTAATTATCTTTTTCAATTGGGAGAGATGGCTGAGTGGACTAAAGCGGCGGATTGCTAATCCGTTGTACGAGTTATTCGTACCGAGGGTTCGAATCCCTCTCTTTCCGTTTCCGTTGATGATTGATTTATCTTTCAAATTTCGCAAACCTTTTTTTTTATTATTTTATTCTTCACGCCCAGGATTACGCCCTGGATCATTAGATAGGAATCCAAAGATGAAGAGAGAAACAAAGAATATCACTACTGTGTAAACGAAAAGTTTGAGAGTAAGCATTACACAATCTCCAAGATCATTTTTTTGAAAAAAAAAAAACGAGAAAAGAGAATAGATCCTCCATTTTTATACCATAATATATTCTATTTTGACACCAAGAAATGAAGTGCTTTCTAGAAATAGAAAATCATTTTCCGAAATGAAAATTCATTATTCATTTGGAATAAGAGTCTTTCATATCCACAATTAGATATTTGTGGACCCTATTTAGGGTCTTTCATTGGAAAAAGGTCAGAATGGGGAAATGGGGCGAGCCAAATTTGGATTTCTCGCAGCTCTCCCAGACTTTCCATGTTTGAATCGAAGGCTCATACTGTACGACTTCGTTGATCTTATTACTTATTAATTGTATTTGTATTGTTAGAATTTTTTCTCGAATAAATCATGAATTTTCTAGGATAGTATTAAAGATTTCATCGAAAACTTACAGCAGCTTGCCAAACAAAGGCTAAGAGAAAAAAGAACAAAGGTATGACTGGCATAAAATCTACGATTGGATTCAAAAAAGCATAGGCCTCGGGCAATTTGGCGAATAAAAGACTACTCGAATAAAGGGCAGAATTAAGACAGATACAGATCAAACTAAAGATATTAAGCATAACAGACATTTTTTTTCTTGGAGATAATTGCATTTTGATTGAGTTATTGATATAAGAAAAAATCAAGTAAGGTAAAAAAACCTTCTTTTTCTTTGAACCCACCCAATCAAAAATCCTCCAATTCTCAAAAGAGAATAGAAGAAATCATACTTTCATACAATATCTTAATTGAATTATATGTAATGATCAATAAATTGAGATAAATTCTATATCTACGCGTGTCAAAATCCTAGCAAGAATCTAATCTGTTCTAGAAACATTTTATATATATATTTGGACTAGAATTGACGAACACCCAATCCAAATATTATTCTTTATTAGTGTCGAATAGAAATCGAAATGGGGCGTGGCCAAGTGGTAAGGCAACGGGTTTTGGTCCCGCTATTCGGAGGTTCGAATCCTTCCGTCCCAGAGCATATAAATTCTATTTTAATTTTCAAAGATTGCATTGCTTTTTTAAACTTTAAACAAGGTTCTGTTCTGTTTAAAGGTCTAGGTAGAGAATGTGATTCTTGTTTCTTTTCTGATTTTTGATGGAATAGATTTGTGATCCAAGAAAGATGGGAACATAGATCACAAGAGTTTGAATTCAAAAAGGTAGGGCGGGCTTTTCGTCCTATGCTCATTGACTTCATATTGACAGAAGTTAGTTACTTAGAAAAACCTGATGTCCCAGATCTATTTGAAATCCTTTTTTTCGTGAATCGAAATACGAAAGAGCCTATCTTCCCTCATCTCTTATTCCCTTATTCCCTATTCCTTAAATGAGGTATCCCAATTATTAATGTTCGGCGGATCTCTTGAATTCTAAACAAGAACAAGAGGGGGTTCTTGGTACTAATTAAATTGACTCACTGGGATTAAGTATCTTAAGACTAGGTTTAGGGTAAAATCAAAAATAGGAGCAAGGACTTAATCTGTACTTGTTTATCTTTGTCCCTAGACAAGAGAGTCTGCATTCCATAAAAAAGGATCCTTTTTTCTTTATGTTATGATTCATCATTCCCATAGAATTCGGGAAGTAGACAGGCGTTAATCAGCAACGGAAGGTATTAATTTTAATATCTGTGTCTATCCAAATTGCATTAACAAAGAATCAAGTTACATATGTAACCGATGTATTTTTTGAGACGGGGGTGATTCAGATATTCTCTTAATTTTACTTTATGGCAAGATTGGAGAAAGATTACTTAACTCCAGGGTAAACAAAATACGAAAATACATGTAAAATGAGGAAATGCTTGGCTTATATGTATGTATTATTATCGTTCGATTTCATTCTATTTCAGTAACAAGAGTCTTTCGGTTTTTGTGAAATAGGATTTTAATCCCTTCTATGTTAAAAGTGGAAATTGAAATAGTTAACATAGAATATCCATAACAGTGACAGTTGTTCAGTCTATCTGATAGATATGAAAACCTCCTATTGGTTCATCTGAAGTCTTTTTTTTTTAGTTTTAGCCATCTCACGAAAAAAATGAAATGGAATTTATTGTTCGATCTATTTATATGCTTTAAATCATTGATGATTTAATTTGAAAATAAACAGAAAAAATCTTGACCATCTATGTATAGAAGAACAAAAAAAAGTAGACATTACTATGTCTATAGACTGACTGAACCAATGACTATTCATGATTCCATCATTGAATCAATTCCATACTGGTTCCAAATTAGAGGAATGTTATGTTAAAACTTCGTTTGAAACGATGTGGTAGAAAGCAACGTGCGACTTGAAGGACACGATCCGGTGTGGATTCTTAGTCTTACATCCACCATTTTATATAGGAATGAAGGTGCTCTTGGCTCGACATCATTTGTTCTGTTCTACTAGAACCCCTTTGGGGGGTTGTAATGTAAATAGGACATGATGGAGCTCGAGTAGAAAGTATTGATTCATTTCTCAGGGGCAAGGATCTAGGGTTAATGCCAATCAATAAATTGGAACAACTTCGTAAGTAGATTTTCAATATAGAAATTGAAAGGATCCGATTCGAGCAAGTTTTCAATTCAAAAAGAAAATTTGTTGGAATTGAGAAAACTTTTTCGATCCAAAGTGTATCACGCAGGAATCAACCGTTCGTACGATTCTTTGATAGAAAGAAATCACAAAAAGGGCATGTTGCTGCCATTTTGAAAGGATTAAGAAGTACCGAAGTAATGCCTAAACCCAATGATTTTAAACAAAGATAAAAGATAAAGGATCCCAGAACAAGGAAATGCCGTTTTCAATTGTCTTAATAACTGGATCAGAATAAGGAATCCGAATAGATTTTAAACGAGACAAAAAAAGGGGGGTTAAAGACCACTCAATAAATGAAATTGAAATTACTAAAAGATTTTCCTTTGAGCGATTTTTAAAAAATTTGAACTTGAGTTATGAGTAGAAATGATTTTTTTTTTTCAAGAAGGAAGAAGAAAAATGAGTTAAATCGTAGTCTAATTTATGGACTATTTTGCTATTCATTAGAATTCTATACTCTATACATAGATAAAACTTTGAATCATTTTTTCTCGAGCCGTACGAGGCGAAAACTTCCTATACGTTTCTAGGGGGGGGTATTATTCATCTACACCTATCCCAATGAGCCGTCTATCGAATCGTTGCAATTGATGTTCGATCCCGAAGAGAAGGAAGAGATCTTCGAAAAGTGGGTTTTTATGATCCGATAAAGAATGAAACTTATTTAAATGTTCCTGCTATTCTCTATTTCCTTGAAAAAGGTGCTCAGCCTACCGAAACTGTTCAGGATATTTTAAAGAAGGCGGAGGTTTTTAAGTAACTTTGCCCTAGTCAAATGAAGTTCAATTAAGGAATAAAAAAAAAAGGGGAGTAGTGATTCGTATATGACTTTGTATAACTTTTCTCTACTATGTTTTTTTATTTCCCCCTTTCCTTGTTCTATTCGTATCTATTTATCATTGCTTCCATAGAATCCCATGTTTTATAATGAAAAAACCTATTTGATTGATCCTAGAAATAGAAGAAATAGAAAATTCTGGCATTCCCTTTACTTTAATTGGGCAGTTTTCGTTGGAACTCCACTAACAAGTAACAAACAAGGAATAATTTTTGAATTCTAGTTATATTAATTGAATACAATATTGATTAACTAAATA